TTACTTTTTTATTGTCTGAATATTCAGGAACTAAGACCATTCTAATGCTCCCTTTCGCCATGCATAAACTAAACCAACAATTAAGATAAGCACGAAAATTAAAGCTTCTATAAATACGGATACCCCCAATATATCGAAACTCATTGCCCATGGATAAAGAAAAACCGTTTCAACATCAAAAACAACAAAAACGAGAGCAAACATATAATAACGTATCCGAAATTGTAACCAAGCATCGCCCATTGGTTCTATACCCGATTCATAACTCGAGAGTTTCTCTGGACCTTTGTTAATTGGGGCTAAAACTCCGGAAATTAGAAATGCCAAAATAGGAATAACACTTGATATTATTAGAAATGCCCAGAAAATATCATATTCGTAAAGCAGAAACATAGACGAACTCCTATGAATGTGAAAAATATACCTGATTAGTCGATTCAATTGGAATTAATTGTCAAGTGATCCATAACTGTTTAGTCAAAACAACAATTCATTTTGATCGTCCTATCTAGTTTCGTTTGTAGGCTGCGCGCGTTTCAAGATTCATCAATAGTAATTCTATTTCCATTAAACTTACTTAGATTTTTTTGATGTAGATAGACTAGTTATAAATATATACTGCTCTTATACAAAAAAAGAAAACTTTCTTGCTTTCACCTTCCTTGGGATGCATTTTTTCTCAAGCTAAAAAAAAGAATTCAAACAAAACGGAATTCTCCCCTTTTATTTCATTTTGATTTAGAAATTTAGAATTAAATAAAAAAAATGGAAATCTATTTATATATTATATTCTATTTATATATTATATCGAATATATATTCTATTTTTTATGTTTATGACTAGTTTATGTTTATTTTACGACTAGAATCCTGAAAGAGGCAGACTGTCTTTTTTTTTTTTTTTAGTGATTTAGAATAATAGTCCGATGTACTAAAATGTCTAGTAATTTTCACTCGGAATTTAGTATTAGGCTTGGTCTATTCTTTTTCTTTTTTATTAGAATCCACCAGAACAAATCAAATAGAGGAGCTTTCTTGATTATTGATTGAATACGAAAAGATAAGACTACGTGTTTTTTACTTTGCTAGAGAAGGTATACCAAGAAAAAAGCCTATTTGACAATCTTTCCAATTCAATTTACCAAAGATCTTCGTTTTTGAAACTTTGACGTGTCTACAAATTAAGACGCTCCTAGATTTATTTGACTTACTATTGGATTCGATTAAGATTGGGTTAGGTTAGAGTCTGTAACCGGTTTCGTGCCCGAACCTAATTTTGACTCCAAAAATTATCCAGGATTGGGTAGGTATACCAAAGAAAAGAAGTTTGACGAATTCTTTTCATTGGGGGCAGTAAAAGAAAAAACTTCATATGTCATTTTCCTATGAAGATTAATAAAGAAAGAAGGGATTTCTTTATCTAAGATTAGATAAAAAAATACGGATTGGATTGGGTTTAATGAAATACACTTTTGTTTTCAGTTTTATGTTCTGCTTGGAGCGATCCCCGTGAGAGGGCTTGTAGGAATAGTTTTTTCGATGAACCAAGTAACCGTAAGCGACCAATTACAAACAACAAAGAATACAATAATGAGTAATGAGTAAACAAAAACGATCTCATTTTTGGATTTTTATTAGGGCTATACGGACTCGAACCGTAGACCTTCTCGGTAAAACAGATCAAACTGATTATTATCAAACTGATTCGAACTGTTTCAAAGACCCAACATGCCTTTTTTTTTGCATTGGGCTCTTTCATTAACTAATAGAAATATCAGTTAGTCTGTCATCTTTTTTCTTGCCAATAAGGAGATGACTCCATGTGCTCTGATTCATTATTTGGATTTCGACTCAGGAGCATTACCAAAGTGTTTCAAAGAAGGGTTATCTTGACGTAGGTCTGCTTCTTGCCGAGATCCGCTCAACCTAAGTTAAATGGAGTCTCTATCGCCCTGTTTAAAAAACCAAATATGAAACTTCCTACACCTTAAAGTTCATCGGGCGAAAAGATAACTTTTTGAGGTCCTTATACTCACTCATTAATGACTAGCATTGAATAGACTGGGTATTCACCTTATCAATATCTCAAATCAAGGGTAGGTTCTATTTGGCGCTGAAATGGGCACCAAAATCGGACCGAGAACCTTTTGTCAGGCTATTGTTCTCTTGTTTTGTTCCCTAAACATTATGGAGTAAGACATTGATTTCTCAATAAGATCAATTCTTTTGATTCCATGATGGGATGGACTCCTCTGAAAATCATTGGCGCACGTGTAAACGAGGTGCTCTACCAACTGAGCTATAGCCCTTGTGTTTGCAATGTGTTTGTCATACATATATAATCATATTATGTAGATAATTTCTTGTCAAGATGAATATTACATGATCTAACACATATCTCTTTGATGAGTATTGCTTAGAAGTAATATTGGATTTATAATCCATCGCTATATCGATATGATGTGACGAGTTCCTTTTGTTTATCTTTATGATAATAAATG